TGTCTTTTTTTCAATTAAGATTTCAATTTCCAATAAGACTAATTCGACTAGAATTAGGTACCAGGTTTCGTGTAAATTGCGAAATACCTCGTTTGTTGCACCCTTTCCTAAGGAGGGGAAGGAAGAAAGCGAGTCGGTAACACTAATTAACTCCTCCTAAAATCAGCACCCCCCCCCCAGTTTTATCAACGAATAAGTCATTGTAGGAGCGTAATATTGGTATACTGCGAAAAAGCAACCAGGCAAGCGTCAAGTCCAACTAAAAATCTGTATTTTTCGGATTAGGATTAAACAAAAGGATTCGCAAATAAAAGAGCTAATGCTACAACTAACCCATAAATTGTTAAAGCTTCCATAAAAGCCAAACTAAGCAATAGAGTACCTCGTATTTTACCCTCTGCTTCGGGCTGTCTAGCAATACCTTCGACAGCCTGGCCTGCAGCAGTACCTTGACCAACCCCCGGTCCAATAGAAGCAAGCCCTACAGCCAATCCAGCAGCAATAACGGAAGCGGCAGAAATAATTGGATTCATGATAAGTTCCTCGCGCAAAAAAAAAAATGGTTAATGATACAATCAACGAATAAATTATGACTTAATTATTCCAGCGACTAAGATTTAGCCAGTCGAAGTCCGTAAAAACTCCGAATTAAAAAAAGAATACTTCATCAGAAAGGATTTATACTTTTTACTTTCTATTTGTTGAGTCTTTACTGTCTTTGAATTCTTCGACCCTTTGTTTATTGTATTTATTTATCACTCATTCTCATAAAAAGAAAAAAAAATTAAAGTAATTGATATACGCATATAAATTACTTTAATTCTTAAGTTTGATTAAAATTAAAGTTGAGCTTAATATTAGTTCATATATAACTAGCAAATATCTAATATACATGTCTTTCTTACATAACGTAAACCCGGTATTCTGCCTTCAATTCAATTGGATTCTAGAATCTTTCTTTGAAGTGAAACATCGACACGAGTTGACTTATAACCATGCGATTCCATATACCCAGTTCGGCCTTTCTAGACTAATCGTTTCCCTCTCTCCTCTCCCTGTTATATTACTTTCTATTACTAGAGAACATACAAGTATGTTCTCTAAGTAGAGTAGCTTTAAACATATATTGACTTGATAAAATAAAAAACTATTTTTAAAATGAGTTAATGATGCCCCTCCATGGATTCGCCTATATAAGCTGCGGCTAAAGTTGCAAAAATAAGAGCCTGAATACCACTTGTAAATAATCCAAGAAACATGACAGGTATAGGAACTACTAAAGGTACTAAAGAAACAAGAACAACAACGACTAATTCATCGGCTAATATATTTCCGAAAAGTCGAAAACTTAGGGATAGAGGTTTTGTGAAATCTTCTAAAACGTTAATGGGTAAAAGAATTGGAGTTGGTTGAATGTATTTACTAAAATAACCCAAGCCTTTTTTTGTAAGGCCCGCATAGAAATAAGCCACTGATGTGAGTAAAGCTAAAGCTACAGTAGTATTTATATCATTCGTAGGTGCGGCTAACTCCCCATGAGGTAACTGTATGATTTTCCAAGGTAAAAGAGCCCCTGACCAATTAGAAACAAAAATAAATAGAAACAAAGTTCCAACAAAGGGAACCCAAGGACGATATTCTTCTCCAATCTGAGTTTTGCTCACGTCTCGAATGAATTCAAGGACGTATTCAAAGAAATTCTGACCGTCATTCGGAATGGTTTGTGGATTACGAACAGCTATGGTGGCTGAGCTTAATAAGATAGCAATTACAATCCAAGAAGTAATAAGTACTTGGCCGTGGACTCGGAAACCGCCTATTTGCCAATAGAAATGTTGGCCGACTTCTACACCGGATATATCAAAAAATCCAGTTATTGTATTGATTGAACATGATAGAACACTCATATTGTCCTCTGACAGAAAGATAACCTTAAAAAAATATTATTTTGATTCAATCATAGCTCTATCGACTTGTCTACTTCAATCGTATATAATACCAACCAATCACAACCTATCCCCAGTAATTCTTATATCTTTTTTTTTATTCCGTTTTTTTTATGAATCAAGGATTTCTTATATAGCTAGACCGGCCTTCACAAATCGCGAATACTAATTTGGTGAGAATTAATCGAATTGAAGCTATAGCGTCGTCGTTTGCTGGAATAGAAATATCCGCAAGGTCGGGGTCACAATTTGTATCAATTAAACAAATCGTTGGAATTCCCAAAGTAATACATTCTCGAAGGGCTGTATATTCTTCTAGCTGATCCACGATGATTACAACATCCGGCAACCCTGTCATATATTTAATCCCACCCAGATATGTTTGCAAGTGAGATAATTGTCTTTTCAACATGGCTGCATCTCTCTTAGGAAGACTGGCCAGTCTTCCCGCCTTTTGTTCCATTCTCAAGTCTCTGAACTTATGAAGTCTCGTTTCTGTGGTGGACCAATTCGTTAACATACCCCCAAGCCATTTTTTATTAACATAATGACACCTAGCCCTTATTGCAGCCCATGCTACTAAATCAGCGGCTTTATTTTTTGTACCAACAATTAAAAATTGTTTTCCTTTACTTGCCGCATCAAAAACTAAATCACAAGATTCTGATAAAAAACGAGCAGTTCTAGTAAGATTTATTATATGAATACCTTTACGCTTTGCAGAGATATAGGGTGACATCCGAGGATTCCATTTCCTAGTACCGTGGCCAAAATGAACTCCTGCTTCCATCATCTCTTCTAAATTGATGTTCCAATATCTTCTTGTCATTTCTCCTCACACTTTCTCTTTTTTTAAGAGATGAGGTATCTCGAAATAAATAAGTGTTCCGACGGAACCTTCTCTTTGACGGCGAATTGCTCCTCGAGACACAAGTCAAACCATCAATTCTTTTCTATTCTTTATTTTCTTTAATAAGTTTTAAAATACCCGTAAGAACTCTAGACCATATAAATAGGAGGAATCCGTTTTAAAATTAGCTAAACTAGAGTTTTGGTGTATCATTGAAATTTTTTTAAACACAAGAATTCACTAATTCTCTGTGGTAAAAAAAAATATTGTGCATTTCCCCTTCGAATAGATTCTTCTTTTTTTTTTTCAAAGGAATATTCTTCTGTTGACTTGAGTAGTGTACTAATCCTTTGAATCCGGTACCGACGGGTATCATTCCGCCCAGAACCACGTTTTCCTTTAGGCCCTTTAACCAATCGATACGGCCCCGGAGAGCGGCTTTTGTTAAAACTCGAGCAGTTTCTTGGAAACTTGCTTCGGATATAAAACTTTGAGTATTCAAAGAAGCTCTCGTTATTCCCAATAAGACGGCTCGGTAAAAGATCGCTTCTTCCAAAGCACGCCCTGTTCGTTCCGCTCGCAACAATCCAACAAGCTCCCCTGGTAAAAAAACATTAGACATTCCATCTTCTGAAACCAAGACTTTTGATGTTATTTGACGTACAATAATTTCTATATGTCTATTATGTATCTGGACCCCTTGAGATCGATAAACCTTTTGGATCTTATTAACTAAAGAGATACGGCTTTGCACTATAGTTAGCTCAGCGCCAATCAAGAATCCCCAAGGAAGTCCAAGAATTCCTGTGATACGTTCATTCCAAGCACGAATCCTCCTTTCTAGATTAATCGATATTGACTCAAGCGAACGAACTTCTAAGACTTGTTCCACCTTTGGAAGGCCTTGCGTTATATCACCAGACCTCGATTTTTCATATATAAATGTTACTAATGTATCTCCTTCATATACGATTTCCCCATAATGGCCATGAACAGTCGCTCCTGGGGTGGCCAAATAGGGCTTAGCTGCTCTTATTACTATAGAGTCAACTTGAACAATTAGAACTTGACCCGCCTTTAGGTGTGGTCCGTTTTTGGCTATACATACATTTTCACAAATAAATTGTCCAAGACTCATTTTTGTGTAGGTCTCTTCACAATAATTATAATGAAGACAATACCAATTCAATTGGAACGGATTAAAAATAATGTTACGTCCTGGATCAGAATTATAAATATTCCTATTTTCATCGATTAAATAATATTTCATTACTCGAACAATTTGTTTTAAATTGTCAATGTCAAGTTGCAAATAGTTAGTTACCAAGATCTGATTATGAGTTATTAAACGGTAAAATGAATAAAAATTAGCAATTTGAAAGGCTGTTCCAAACGGGCCCGACGAATTGCTAATTTGAATTATAGGATCGGGTTCGTTGTAATATTTTAGCCCCTTGAATGGACCCATTCGAAAACAATTGGCTGATGATAAAATGATAAAAGATTGGCATTCCTTCGTTCTATTCAACAACGTACGAACAGTTTCATGATTTTGGCTAAATGATTTTTGAAGTCGTGTTTTTGAGTAAATGGAAAAAAATGGATTCATACGATCTGATCCATTATAAGAAAGGAATCCTGATCCTGATGGATCATTCCTTTTTCCGGCATACGAAATGGTGTATTTCACTAAATCGATTCTTAGGAAATTTCGAATCATACTTTTTGTTTTTACTTCAACAAAGGAGATGCGCGCCTCTTCCATAGAAGAACGTTTTTTGTCTTGGTCCCAAGCCAAAACTAAACAAGTCCGAACCAATTGAATACTTGTGTCAGAAATTCCACGACCAGGCTTGCCATTTCCATAAAGGATATAATTGACAACTCGAAGTTGCACCTTATCCCTTTCCTGCAACAGATCCTGAGGGAAAAGTGTTGATAAACTTATACCGTCCGTCATTTCATATGTGACGACAGGTCGAACCAAAACAAAATACCGTTTCTTAGTAGGTGTAATTCGTTGGACATAGATCCAATTTTTAAACTTTAAAGATTCCTTGGACTTTGTTTGTCCCCTTCCCGGCGGTATCAAAATGCCCCTATGTCGGGATATTTTATCTGTTTTTCCAGGAAAATGTATATTTCCCGAAAAGATTTTTAGTTCAATCTTTTTTTTTTTCTTCTCTACTCGGACCAATCCGCATACCCGACTTCTTGTATTTAAAGTTATTTGTGTATCTACTCCAACGATACTATTGTTCCGTACCATTAAGGAAGAAGATCGTGGTAAGATATGTACTTCCTCGGGAATGAAAAAAAATCGATCCACTTGCATTTGGTATTTTGCTTTAAATTCTTTGACTCCTCGATATTCAATCAACCCCTCGTTTTTTAGGATTGAATACGCCTCTATAGTCCCATATTTTGTAATTCCCGAACTATCTCTTCGGTATCGAGGGTCGTCAAAATAAGCAAGAATACTATTTCTACGGAAACTACCATTTAGGGGTATTTCAATCGAGATACTTGAGAGGGGCATTAATTCTTTCTCCCGCTCTTGAGTCGGTTGAAATGGAATGGTGAATCTATTTCTTCGCCTCTTTGACACTAAATCGGAATTTTTGACAGGATATATAAGATTATAATGCCCAGTTCTTACGATTCGATTAAGTTCTGAATAATCGCAAATCTTATCCCCTATATTCCTCGAAAGATCCGAACTCAAAAGTGGGTGTCTCGTGGGAGCATTGGTCACTGAAGAGTTAGAAATATCTCTTTGTTCGACAGAAAGAAAATGAGTATTCGTTTGATCTTGATCCTTGTGAAGTGAACGCGGGGCCACAGTGGGTTTGTGCGGCCTTCCTGCTAATATCCATAAATTACTGGTTTTTGATAAGAGATGAACATTACCATATGTAAATTCAGGTGCATGGTCCACGTCGGTACTCCAGTGCATTTCTCCCTTTGAGTCAGAATAAATATGTTTTCGAACCTTTTCTTTAAAAGTCAAAGTGGATGTTCCCGCCCGAATTTCAGCAATCACTTGTTCTGATTCGACATATTGATCGTTTTGGACTAAAAGAAAACTTTTTGGTGGAATATTCACATTATGTATACTATCTTCACTCTCGATAGTGACAGCCAAGTCGATATCACATAGAAAGGCAGGATGGCCGTGACGTGTACGTGTGGGATGAACCAAATCCTCATTAAATTTTATTTTTCCATTAGAAGGGGCTCGTACATGTTCCGCAGTACCCCCTGTAAATACTCCGCCTGTATGAAAAGTTCTTAATGTTAGTTGAGTACCCGGTTCTCCAATGGATTGTCCCGCAATAATACCTACAGCTTCTCCCAATTCGACCAGGTCGCCATGAGTAGGACTCCGGCCATAGCATAATCGACAGATCCAAGATGTACTTCTACAGGTAAAGGGAGTTCGAATAGATATTGGTTGGACTCGAAAGGTTATCAATCGATTAATAAGCCCAATCCCAATATCCTGATTTCTAGCGGCAATGCACCGCGAGCCCGTATATATATCGTCTGCTAATACACGACCAATGAGTGTTTGAATAAAAATTCTTTCGGGTATCGTTTCGCTTTGGGGACTCACAGAAATACCTCGTATGGTGCCACAATCTTTCCTACGTACAACAATATGTTGAACTACTTCAACAAGTCTTCGCGTGAGATATCCAGCATCTGATGTTCGTACAGCAGTATCCACAACTCCTTTACGGGCTCCGTAGCAAGAAATTATATATTCTGTTAAAGAGAGTCCTTCGCGTAAATTGCTTTGAATAGGTAAATCAATCATTTGGCCTTGTGGATCCGACATTAATCCTCTCATGCCTACTAATTGGTGTACCTGAGAGGCATTTCCTCTAGCTCCTGAAAAAGACATCATATGAACTGGATTATAAGGGTCAGTCATCCTAAAATTAGGATTCATTTCTTGTCGTAAATGCTCACTTGTAGCATACCATATCTCGATGGATTGACGTAATTTTTCTACCGCATGGATATTCCCATAATGGTGGTGTTTTTCCAAAATTAAACTTTGTTGCTCAGCATCTTGGACTAGGCATCCCTTAGAAGGTATTGTTAAAAGATCATCAATTCCTAATGAAATAGATGTAGCGGTGGCTTGCTGGAAGCCCATAGTCTTTACTTGATCCAGGATGTGTGATGTATATGCCATTCCAAAATGATCTATTAATCTACTAATAAGTCGTTTCATGGCAATTCCATCTATTACTTTATTGTGAAAAACCAGATTGGCCCCTTCTGCCATAAGTACCTCCATATTCCGCTGAGTGGGATTCGACAATAAATAGGTTTAATTTAGTGATTGTAAAACTTACTTGTCTCGATCTTAATTCGCATATAAATTCACAAACTATGATCCTAGTTGAACTCGGGCGAGCCGAATTCCATTGGTATCATAAAGTTTAGAGTTACTTAGATAGATACGATATGATTAAGTACCATATGAGCAGGCTCGATAAAATCCTTGTATAGCTTCTTCAATTTCTCGATAAAACGAAATATGACCTACGGTTGTTCGAATGTATAGAAAAAGAATTTCTTTTTTTACACTTCGTACTATTAGATAATGCCCATAAATCTCGTGATAGGTACCCAAAGATTCGTAGTGAACTTCGATGGGAACTTCTCTTAAAGCAACAACACGTTGATCCA